AAACTTGAACCCTTGTATAGGTATGCAATTTAAGAAAGCACAACAATTGAAATAGGTAGTCCGTATTGGTATCAGATCTATTCCCATGTTCCGATCTTTCCATTTTTTTTACCCATTTCTTGGGTAAAGTCTCCCAACTATATTGGAAAATGGATTGGTTCTCCATATAAAGAAAGCTTTATTGTAGTTCCGCTTCTTGCTCTAAAAAAAATGAAGAAAGACTTGTTTGTTGTAAATCGCTGGTTGGGTTTACCAATCAAGAAAGACATGGGAAAGGAAAGATGCACAAAGGAAACTGGAAAGCGGAGCAATTTCAACTACCCGCTCTAATAGAATTTAAGAAAGACCTAGCGAAGAGACTTTATTGAATGACTTGATCGATCGTACTGTACTAGATAGACCATCATCCTTTCTATACGCAATTTTTGATCCAATCTTGGTCTGATCCTCTTCTTTACCAATGGTTGTTGACCAAAGAAAGGAAAAAGGCTTTATCATTCAGCGAAGTTGCCGCCTATTTAGATAGAAATAGAGGACAAAGTGCTGTTCACGTTACAGCTACTTTGTTGACTGTAACTACACTACGATAATTTTCATTGAGCTCCCAAAAAAAAGCAATTCTAGCACAAGAGCATATGTTGGAACAGTACATTAACCCTCAAAGGTTCTTTGGGTGCAGCCTTCAAAGGATGCCCTTCAGGTACAAATATCCTGTGGTAGTTTTCATAGGCAGTATTGTTGTGCTTGAGACGCTTTGCAAGTGCCTTGAGGAAATATTCAAATTATGTACTGTTATTTTTTTGTCACTTTTTCATCCACATCACGCTTATCTTTCTTAGAGTTCCATAGTTGGTTGGGAAAATTTTCTTTACCTTACTTCTTTCTATTACTGTTTTCTTTAAAGATATAATTTCTATTTTGCTATCTTTTTATTCTTCTTATATAGTATAATATATCTTTCATTTTTTCCTCCATAGCGCGACCTGGCGAACCAATTGATAATTTAGGTCCTGTAGATACTCGGACAACATCTCCTATTCATAGATCCGTGCCCGCCTTTATACATTTAGACACAAAATTATCCATTTTTGAAATCCTCCAGCTCCGCCAAAGAGTCCAATTTTTCCTCCACGACGATAAGGAGCTAAAAGATCTACCACTTTAATTCCGGTTTCAAAAATGGATAATTTTGTGTCTAACTGTATAAAGGCGGGCGCGGATCTATGAATAGGAGATGTTGTCCGAGTATCTACAGGACCTAAATTATCAATAGGTTCGCCAAGGACGTTAAAAATTCGTCCTAAAGTTGCTCCGCCGACTGGAACACTTAGAGGAGCTCCCGTGTCAATCACTTCCATTCCTCTCGTTAGACCCTCCGTAGCACTCATAGCTACAGCTCTAACCCGATTATTTCCTAATAATTGCTGTACTTCACAAGTCACGTTAATTTGTTGACCAACAGTATCTCGACCCTTTACTACCAGAGCGTTGTAAATATTTGGCATCTTCCCTGGGGGGAAAGCTACATCCAATACCGGACCAATTATTTGGTCGATACGTCCCAGGTTCTTTTTTTCAAGTACGGAAACCTCAGGACCAGAAGTGGTAGGATTTATTCTCATATTTTAATATATCCATTTTTAGATTAGAAGATTTTTGAAATCAAAAAGAAATGCTCGATAACAAAGTAAGTTGATCGGCCTGCTAGCCCGTAAAAAGGGTTTTGGGTAAGAGATTCGAAGGGTTTTGGCCAAGGCAGCTTATCTTCCTCTAGCGGATAAAGTAGCTAAGCCCTAAGAAGCTAGATAGTTAGTTTATGGCTGAGTGATTGATTGAGAAACAATGATTCCCTCCAGACAGAAAGAGAGTCCCTTCATGTAGGAGTCTTGAAGAATTCATTCTAGCTTGGTTGTTGACCAAAGAAAAGCATGGGAGAAAGACCAATCAGAAAGACATGGGTAGAAAAAGGGTGGCATGATCTCAATCGAGAGTCATTTTCCTTAGTGACTGACGAATGGACAGATCCTCACTTATGTAATTTTGGTTGTGACATTTTGTTCCTGTTGTGACCGCTCCCGCTCCCGAATAGAAAGACATTTTACCCAAGGGTGTGTCTAGATTCTCAGCTCTTATTGTTGTTTCCGCCAGCAGGTGAGAGGCTTGTGGAAGAGTTGTCCTAAGGAAGTGTTTTTTTCCAAAGTTTGCTTTCCTTCTTCTTTCTTCTCTATTGACATAAGCTAGGTTCGCCAAGCTGAATACAGCCATTTCCGGCCGGCACCTTCCAAAAGGGGTAATGCTTGCTTGATCCCGGTTTATCTCCTTTTGAGGGGCGTAATCGTTTATAAAGTACCTCGATTGATTCGTTGCATTTGCCCCCTTCCGGTGGGTGGGTAGGTTGTACCGCCCGTTGAATGGGTTGTTTGCTTCGTCCGCGCTCTGGGTGCGTTTAAGAACCATTTAAGAACCAGAGGCGATTGCGGGTGAATCCCTCGATCTTTTTAATTAAGTAAGCGTCAAAGAAAGATTGTCCCAGTGCTCGCGGAGTGCCTATATGGTTGGGCTGTAAGTCTGTCCTTTCTTCTATTTAGTTAGCCTCGAGGCTCTTTCCTTTTCTTGCTGGGTGTAAGAGGTCTGAGAGAGAGAGGAAAGAAAGTCGTGTAGGTATCTCAATACAAGATCCAAGCCGGCAGATGAAGGAAAGGTAGGGCGCTCAGACTCGCGGTTTGGTCGGCTACTTAATGTAAGAATCGCCAACTTATTTACCACCTGTGTGCGGATTCTTAATGAGGAACCGAGCTCGTCTTTGACTTTAGTATATGGAACTTCAGTACCGGTTTAGACCACACTTTAATTGTTGTATGCGTTCAAATGAATAGAGAAGAGATGATGTGAATAAGTAAGCCCCTTGGCTAAATGCTGACCTGCTTCTTCTCCCGGATAGGGGGATTAGTTTGTAAGCTTCGCATCTACTATGCTGTGGTCTATTGCTGCTTCCTAGTGGCTGTGGTACTCGGATCCGCCCTCCTCCCTTTCGCTTAATGAAAAGGAGGTGGCAGTAAGATGAATGCGAAAGGGGGCTGGGTGTTACCGTTAGAGGATTTCGTTTGCTGGCGGTATCTATACTATGATATAGGACGAAGTGTCTGTTAGTTCTGGTGCCTCCTCCTTGGTCCAGATAAGACTGAAATGGAAGAAAATTGACTTTTGGTGCATGTGTAAGAATGAATGAGGTTCCCCCTAAGCTTTCTTTTAGGAAGTGATTGTAGCTGGACTAGTGCCGAATCTCTTGTCTTTTGGAGGTGATTATTCTCTTTCTAGGTGGTATTGTATTTTTTAGGTGATTTTCTTGCGCCCTTCTCTCTCTGTTCCCGTCTTAGTTCTATGCTTCCTATACCGCATGCTCCAGTAAGAGATCAGTCTGCCAATGTGGATTGGTATTCGTCGTATCGTAAGTATTTAGAAAGAATTCCAAACCTATGTGGATCGGCAGTATGGTCTTTATAGTAATAGTTGTTGCGTTGCCAAGGCCTCTCCTCTCAAGAAATAGGCTTTTTTTCTTTTGGGAGATGGGAGAGCTCCACTCAACCAAGGGGCAGAACCAATCTTCCATGGTCTTATTACTATAGTAGGGAAGTTGGTCTATCCGGTCCGGTAAAGACTTAAACCCAACAAGGTTTTTCCAGGAGTCTTCTTGCTTGAGCTTTTGCTGTAAAAGGAAGTGAGATTGAGTGCACTACTAGGAGTGAGGCTTTGTTTAGGCTTTCACAAAAGATAAGAAAGCCAAACCCAGTCAACAAGACGAAAGGAAAAGTGGACTCTCATGGCTGGTACGTCTCAATGGATGTTTTGGTAAGCAATTCTCTTCCCTCTGTTAAAGCTACTCGACATTCCGGACTGAGCTTATTTCGACTTCGGTAATAGGTCTCGGAAACCAACCACTAACTAGAGGGTGACTTTCTCTTCTCACTCTATCGGAAGAGGAATAAAAACCTTAATCTTTGCTAGGCCTAGGCATTCTGTAGCACAAGACGGCCCTAATTTGAGGAAGCGGTTTAGGCTTTTACTATGTGATCTACCGGCCTAGCTATCCGGTCATCTATTAGCCTTATCCCAATTCTTGTTCTAGGCACCATGCTTAGCACACCGAATTGGTAATCTGGCTAAAGGCTTCTGGGATGTACGTATCAGTACATCCTCCATCTCCTTGGTTGGTCGAATCCATCCCCTTCTGGAGACTTGGAGAAGCCTCTTGTACAGAAGGATGAACTACGTCCCTGGTGTCACTCTGTCTGGACACTCTCACGGCTCAGTGGCAAGCCGACTGACTCTTAAACCTTTCTTTTCCCGGACGAGACCATCTCAGACAGGCATTCTTATGTTATGTAAGCTCTTTCGACAAATCATAAAAAGAAGAATTAGCAGCTGCGGCTAAAGCCTCATCTCTACCTGTGGAAGAGTCACCATTTCCAAAAGGCAACCCCGATCTTGCAAACCTCTGGTAGAAACAACCTCTCTTGCTGTTTCGGATTCGATCCTCTCTTTTGTGCCTTTAAGCCTAATAGAAGTTCTCGCACTTGGTCTGATCCTCTTCTTTACCAATGGTTGTTGACCAAAGAAAGGAAAAAGAGCACCGGACCTCAGAAGAGCCGTAAGAGGTCTTTCTCTTTAGAGGCGTGTATTCTATTAAATACAGGAAGAACCCCAAGAACCATATAGCTACACGTCCTGAAGAAGAAGCTGCTTGAGAAGAGGCTGTGGTACGTCGAAGGCTTTGAGAGGGATTTTCAAGTAGGTAATCCTGTGTTGACTGATTCTTAGAGGTAAGAAGAAGTGTCAATTCCTCCCTTCATGAAAGGAAAGATGTAGCTCCTCACAAGAACCATACAAATGAATCAGAAATGCAATAGAGAGCTCGCTAATGTAGAATGCCTAGGCCTAGCAAAGATTAACTAGTACCTTATCCTTGACCACCATTAGCACAGCTTCGAAGAACCTCTTTT